GAGAAAAAGAAGCCGGCTATCGGAATCGAACCGATGACCATCGCATTACAAATGCGATGCTCTAACCTCTGAGCTAAGCGGGCTCACATAACAGAAATAGAAATAGTATAACAAATAGAAATAGTGTATAGGAATTCAGGAAACTGCTGGATCTTAGTTTAGGGCTATTAGCTATTAATTTAATATGAACTATATAGTTCATAGTTCTATTGTTATATCTATATCATTATATCTATATTATTAGTTATAACTAATATAACTAATAATATAGAACTAGATATGACTAAATAGAATTAATAGAATTCTATTTTTCTAATAGATATTTTTCTAATAGAAATATATGACTAATTAGTATATGACTAATTAGTAGAATTTTCATTCTATCATATTAATTACATTAATTATTATTTATACATTCTATTTTTTTTTTTTATGCATTTTATACATTTTATTTATATATTTATACATTCTATTTATATTTTTTAATATGTATATATATGTTAATGAATATGTATATATATATGTTAATGAATATGTATATATATATATATATTAATGATAATTTTAAATTATAAACTATGATTATAAAAAATCTAATTATTTCTTAATATAAAATTGATTTATTTCTTAAAGTAAAGCAGTTATAGCAATAATTATAGCGTATAGCGAGCGGATCGGTCCTAAGAAAAGATAAGATAAGGATAAAGATACAATCCAAATTAGAATGAGACATTCTTCTGGTTTCATTCGGAAAAGGAAGAGATAGGACGAAAAAAAAAGAAGAATGAATATCGACCGTTCCAGTATTCCAAATCGTACTGTAAAAAAGAAAGGGAGGGAGAAACATATATATATGGGATATATCTATCCATATTGAATTGCAGATACATCAATGATAGAATCATTTCTGATTGAAACAAGGTTTATCCAATAGAAATAAACTGATAGAGGATCGCCAAAAAAATAAAATAGCATACACTTTTTCGATATGGGAATCATTATCTAATGAATTCAACGGTTCCAAAATAAATGAAAGAGATGGGTGGAATTCCAACTGGATCTTGGTCTCAAATCAAAAGGGGATATGGCGAAATTGGTAGACGCTACGGACTTGATTGGATTGAGCCTTGGTATGGAAACCTACTAAGTGGTAACTTCCAAATTCAGAGAAACCCTGGAATTAAAAATGGGCAATCCTGAGCCAAATCTTTATTTTGAGAAAACAAGGGTTTATAAAACTAGAATAAAAAAAGGATAGGTGCAGAGACTCAATGGAAGCTGTTCTAACGAATGGAGTTGACTACGTTGTGTTGGTAGCTGGAATTCCTCTATCGAAATTACAGAAAGGACGGCCCTATATATCTAATACGTACGTATACATACTAACATATCAAACGATTAATCACGACCCGAATCTATCGAATATATATATATATGAAAGAAAAAATTCAGAGTTATTGTGAATCCATTCCAATCGAAGTTGAAGGAAGAATCGAATATTCAGTGATCAAATCATTCATTCCAGAGTTTGATAGATCTTTTGAAAAACTCATTAATCGGACGAGAATAAAGAGAGAGTCCCGTTCTACATGTCAATACCGACAACAATGAAATTTATAGTAAGAGGAAAATCCGTCGACTTTAGAAATCGTGAGGGTTCAAGTCCCTCTATCCCCAACAAAAAAGTCCATTTTACTTCCTAACTATTTATCCTCTTTTTTTCATCAGTGGTTCAAACAAAATTCACTATCTTTCTTTCTCATTCACTCTACTCTTTCACAAAAGGATCCGAAGAGAAATCTTTGGATCTTATCCCAATTTGGATAGATACGATACTTGTACAAATGAACATATATGGGCAAGGAATCTCTATTATTGAATCATTCACAGTCCATATCATTATCCTTACATTTTTTAGATAAAATTTTTTAATACTTTATTTTATTTAATACTTTACTTTATTTAGATTTAGTCCCTTTAATTGACATAGATACAAGTACTCTACTAGGATGATGCACGGGAAATGGTCGGGATAGCTCAGTTGGTAGAGCAGAGGACTGAAAATCCTCGTGTCACCAGTTCAAATCTGGTTCCTGACACATGAATAATATATCGGATAGATATTCATACAAATTAATTGAGACAGATCAGGATATATATTCGTTAATAGTCAAGAGCATGATACATACTTATTCATCTAGCGTATAGATATATACCTTCATTTTTAGAGATGGGTAAAAAATATATGTATGGTTATGGTAAAGAACTAAAGTGGGATTATGTTCCCTTTTTTTTTTGTTTCTTTTTTCTTTTTTCTTTGTTCATATTGTGCTTTCTCTCACTCAAAAAGAGTGTTAAGTCTTCATATATATATCAAAAAAAAAAAAAGAAAAAAGTTTTAAAAAAACTTAAAAAAAGTATAGAGGGGTTGAAGGATAGGAATAGACAGGATGCATTTCAGACACAGTACAAATAAAATTCAATCCCTTTTTATTTCGGA